TACAAAAAAATAGGAAAATATCCTCGGGTGTCGAAGGAATTGCACGGATAAAAATTAAAAAAAGAATCGATCTGATCCAGGTCATAATATATATGGGATTCCCTAAATTTTTAGAGGGCAGTCCACAAGGAATCGAAGAATTACAGAGCAATATACAAAAAGAATTTAATTCTGTGAACCAAAAACTTAACATTGCTATCACAAGAATTGCAAAACCTTATGGGCAACCTAATATTCTTGCAGAATTTATAGCTGGACAATTAAAAAATCGAGTTTCATTTCGAAAGGCAATGAAAAAAGCTATTGAATTAACTGAACAGGCAGATACAAAAGGAATTCAAATACAAATTGCAGGGCGTATTGACGGAAAAGAAATAGCACGTGTCGAATGGATCAGAGAGGGTAGGGTTCCCCTACAAACCATTCGAGCTAAAATTGATTATTGTTCTTATACAGTTCGAACTATTTATGGGGCATTAGGAATCAAAATTTGGATATTTGCAGGCGAGGAATAATGGCCCTTCCTTCCGTTGCCTTTCTGTTCCACCCACCTGGCTTGGAAATTGAATAAAAAAAGAAAACCCCATTTTTTTCCGCTCAATATCAATAAAAAAAATTCTAATTATATAAGAATTTTATAATTCTATAGGGTTGAATAACAATTCGATTGACTCCATATAATTGCTATGCTTAGTGTGTGACTCGTTGGTTTTTTATTTAGGGTTAGAATGAAAAACTAGGTATCATCCCCTAGTATGAACTAATAACTATATAACTAAAAAAAAAATAACCAGCCCATTGCTTTATATTATCTGGATCCATGGGACTAGTCGCTGTATGACGGATCAATCATATTGTTGTAGCAACTGAAGTACTTTTTACAGAAAAAAAATAAACCCATATTATTTTATTATAAGATTCTAAGGTTGTGAAGCAAAAACAGGGGGATATGGATAAATGGAGGGGTGAGAGAAAGAAAGAAAAAGAATAGCAATGATATATGATTCCAATATGTATGGTCTATGAACTATCTCATAAAAGGCAATGTAATAAAGCATTAGTATTCGTCCATAATGAATAATTAGATAGATGAATATGAATAGTATTCATACGAAAAAATCCTAAAGAGCATCGAGTCAATAAAGACTGAGGACATTGATTCAGTTTTATTAGGAGCTCCATTGCAAAGTTCAGACCTGGCCATTAATTGAGAAGCGGTGGGAACGACGGAACCTGTGACTGAGAAGGATTCACTTGAAAAAAATCCTAATGATTCATTGGGTAGGATGGCGGAACGAGCCAAGAATCAACCCATTTATTCTGATAGGTCATAGAATACCCCCACAATGGAGAGGATGTTGAAAGAGCAAATATTCGCCCGCGAAAGTCTTATTGGATTGCTAAGTTTTGGGCGTTTGGACGATTCAATAAAAGGAAAAATGCAAATTCTATTCTGTTTATTATAGATCGATAATAATAAATCGATCTATAAGTTCTAATATATATATATAATAATATAATAATAGAAAGAAAATATTTTTTTTGTATACTATACGAGCACATGATTAAATCTATTATTCATTTATTCTATTCATTAAATAAAAATATCATATTATTTAATCATTCAATTCGCGAGGAGCTGGATGAGAAGAAACTCTCATGTCCGGTTCTGTAGTAGAGATGCAATGCATTGATAAACAACCATCAACTATAACCCCAAAAGAACTAGATTTCGTAAACAACATAGAGGAAGAATGAAGGGAATATCTTATCGAGGCAATCGAATTTGTTTCGGCGGATATGCCCTTCAGGCACTTGAACCCGCTTGGATCACATCTAGACAAATAGAGGCGGGTCGGCGAGCTATGACACGATATGCGCGCCGTGGTGGAAAAATATGGGTACGTATATTTCCAGACAAACCCGTTACAGTAAGGCCTGCCGAAACACGTATGGGTTCCGGGAAAGGATCTCCCGAATATTGGGTATTCGTCGTTAAACCTGGTCGAATACTTTATGAAATGGGTGGAGTATCAGAAATTGTAGCCAGAGAAGCTATTTCTATAGCTGCGTCCAAAATGCCTATAAGAACGCAATTCATTATTGCGGGATAAAGAAAAAAGGAATAGGGACGTGGAACGAAAGGGATCCCTGTGATGAAAACCCGCCTTTTTCTTTATGGACAAACCATATTTCTTATTTTTTTCTTCGCTCTTTGCATTGAAATAAAAAAAAGAATAATCAAATGATATGATTCAACCTCAGACCTATTTAAATGTAGCGGACAACAGCGGGGCTAGAGAATTAATGTGTATTAGAATCATAGGAGCTAGTAATCGACGTTATGCTCATATTGGCGACGTTATTGTTGCGGTAATCAAAGAAGCAGTTCCCAATATGCCTCTACAAAGATCAGAAGTGATCAGAGCTGTAATTGTACGCACGTGTAAAGAACTAAAACGTGACAATGGTATGATAATACAATATGATGACAATGCAGCAGTTGTCATTGATCAAGAAGGAAATCCAAAAGGAACTCGAGTTTTTGGTGCAATCGCTCGAGAGTTGAGACAGCTGAATTTTACTAAAATAGTTTCATTAGCCCCTGAAGTATTATAAATATACTAAATATAATAAATCGAATTATATAATTATATAGATAATTCATTTTATTATTATTTATTTTTAATAATTTTATAATAAAATGATAGTAGGGTATCTAAAATAGCAGAGTCAGAATATCGGAATTAGATTCAATTAATAATTAGTAGAATTCATTCAAATTAATTCATTAGTAGACGGGTTCTCACGCATATACCTTTTAAATGAAAATTCATATGAATAATAATAATTAATAAAAAAATGAAATAAAAAGCGGAGCATGTTGATTATATAAAAACTTGGAGGCACGAATAATTATAGTTTATCATGGGTAGGGACACTATTGCTGAAATAATAACTTCGATACGAAATGCTGACATGGATAAAAAAGGAACGGTTCGAATAGCATCTACAAATATTACCGAAAACATTGTTAAAATACTTCTACGTGAAGGCTTTATTGAAAATGTGAGAAAACATCGAGTAAGCAAGAAATATTTCTTGGTTTCAACTCTGCGACATAGAAGGAATAGAAAAGGACCATATAGAATGGTTTTAAAACGTATCAGCCGACCCGGCCTACGAATCTATTCCAACCATCAAAGAATTCCTAGGATTTTAGGAGGAATGGGTATTGTAATTCTTTCGACTTCTCGAGGTCTAATGACAGACCGAGAGGCTCGACTAGAAAGAGTCGGAGGAGAAATTTTGTGTTATATATGGTGATCTTTCTGGTATCCGAATTGCATCCATAACTTCCTATTTTTTTATGAAAAAGGAGTTACCTGGAATAAAAGAACAAAAAAGGATTCATAAAGGTTTAATTACTTCCCAATGTTATGTTTCGGGTTTGTTTCGATGATGAGGATTTGATTCCAGGTTAGTTTTCAGGAAGGCTACAACGTAACGCAGTTTTAGATCTATACTACCAAGGGCAGACAATAGAATAAAAATGGAAGTAATTGGTTATGATTTAACCAGGGAACGCAAAATTTATAGACTCTGCAACAAAGATTCAAACGATTAAATTAAGCAGCTTTTTCAACATTCCTCTCGTGCGGATACAAGTGGAGGTTCAAAATTTCAAGAGACTTATTTTCTTCCAAGGAGTCGATTCTAAATTAATTAAGGTAAGGAATGACAAATATGAAAATAAGAGCCTCCGTTCGCAAAATTTGTGAAAAATGTCGGCTGATCCGTAGACGGGGACGAATTATCGTAATTTGTTCCAATCCGAGGCATAAACAGAGACAGGGATAATATTTCTTAAACGGGACTCTCCAGTGGACCCAATACACAAACAAAGGATCTGTTTTGACATAAAATGGATATATCCGTATATCTCTGACTCATATTTATGAGATGATAAAATATGACAAAAACCATACCAAGAATTGGCTCACGTAGGAGTGGGCGCATTAGTTCACGCAAGAATGGACGTCGAATACCAAAAGGTGTTATTCATGTTCAAGCAAGTTTCAACAATACCATTGTAACGGTCACAGATATACGGGGTCGGGTGGTTTCTTGGTCCTCGGCGGGTACTTGTGGCTTCAGAGGCACAAGAAGAGGGACGCCATTTGCTGCCCAAACCGCAGCCGCCAATGCTATCCGTACAGTAGTAGATCAGGGTATGCAGCGAGCAGAGGTCATGATAAAGGGTCCTGGTCTTGGAAGAGATGCAGCATTACGAGCCATTCGTAGAAGTGGTATACTATTAAGTTTTGTCAGAGACGTAACCCCTATGCCGCATAATGGATGCAGGCCTCCTAAAAAAAGGCGTGTATAGAAATAATAATTGAACGGATTTCAAGAGAAATAAATGATTCAATGATCTGATCAAATAATATTACTATGCTTCGAGATGAAGTAGCAGTATCGACTCGGACACTACAGTGGAAGTGCGTTGAATCAAGAGCAGACAGTAAGCGTCTTTATTATGGACGTTTTATTCTGTCTCCGCTTATGAAAGGTCAAGCCGATACAATAGGCATTGCAATGCGAAGGGCTTTGCTTGGAGAAATAGAAGGAACATGTATCACACGCGCAAAATCTGAAAAAATACCACATGAATATTCTACCATAGTAGGTATTGAAGAATCCGTACATGAAATTTTAATTAATTTGAAAGAAATTGTATTGAGAAGTAATTTGTATGGAACCCGCGGCGCAGCCATTTGCGTTAAGGGTCCTGGATATGTAACTGCTCAAGACATCATCTCACCGCCTTCCGTGGAAATCGTTGATACTACACAGCATATAGCTAGCCTGACGGAACCCGTTGATTTTTGTATTGGATTACAAATTGAGAGTAATCGTGGATATCGTATGAAAACACCAAATAACGCTCAAGAAGGAAGTTATCCTATAGATGCTGTATTCATGCCTGTTCGAAATGC